TCCAGAAAGTCACATAAGAGGAAATAAAGAAATAAGATATGAAAAGAAAATAGAAAGAAATGATAAGGGGATCAGATTCTATTTGTATTTGTACTGTATTGGAGATGAATCTTGGCTATTCGCACCCCTCAACTCCCCTAGACTAGACTTTTAGGTTTTTCAACCAACCAATTTACCTTTTGTAATATGTCTGAAGTATTAATATTTTCTTTTACATACTTTATCTTATACATATCAAAAAGAGTATATACATATGCTCTTTACGCATCTTTAACTATTTTATTATATAAAATAAAAGGAGTACATCCCCAGATATTTAGATGGATAAATATGTATCATGCGTTATACTATATTAATGAATATGCATGGCGACTCATATCAATTAATTTGTAGAATAGATACTCATACAAATTGCTCATGTGCCAGGAACCAGATTTGAACTGGTGACACGAGGATTTTCAGTCCTCTGCTCTACCAGCTGAGCTATCCCGACCATCCCTTACGCACCATCCTCATTTTAATATAGGACTTGGGTCTATGTCAATTAAAAAGACGAAAGGGGAATTGCAAAGTCTTATCCAGGCCTTGTTGGAATTTCTTGGATCTTCAAAAAAAGACTTTGTAAGTTTCAGTACAGTACGAGTAATAAAATGAATTTTAAATTATTCAAATTTAACATTGGGATTCCTTTCTCAAAGATGTTCATTTGTACGTCTTTCATATAGATCACAGGGCTTGTGATAAGAAAAAGATTTTCGCTCAGATACGTTTGTAAAATTAGAATGAACGAGAAAGATAACGAATTTTGAACCGCTAACGAAATGAGAAGGTAGGATAAATAATTAGGGAATCAAATGGGCCTTTTTGGGGATAGAGGGACTTGAACCCTCACGATTTTTAAAGTCGACGGATTTTCCTCTTACTATAAATTTCATTGTTGTCGATATTGACATGTAAAATGGGACTCTATCTTTATTCTCGTCCGATTAATCCATTCTTCAAAAGATCTATCAGATTTTGATGGAGTAAATGATTTGATTAATGAATATTTAATTCTTTTTTCAACTTAATAATTGATTTACAATAATTCTTTAATTTTTCATGAAAATTAAAAGAAATACGGATTTGGGTTGTCATTAATCATTTGAAGATACTATTTCAGTACGTATACGTATATAGGTTTATTCTTCATCCTTTCTGGAGTGATTCCTTTACTAACGCACCGCAGCCAACTCCATTTGTTAGAACAGCTTCCATTGAGTCTCTGCACCTATCCTTTTTTATTATCGCCTTCTGAATCCTTGTTTGTCTTCAGAAAACCGGATTTGGCTCAGGATTGCCCATTTTTAATTCCAGGGTTTCTCTGAATTTGAAAGTTATCACTTGGTAGGTTTCCATACCAACGCTCAATTCAATTAAGTCCGTAGCGTCTACCAATTTCGCCATATCCCCCCTTTTGGTTTGTGATTAGGATTTCATTATGATACCTTTTTCCTTTTTATTTCATTTATATTATGATATGATGGAACTGTTGAATTCATTAGATAGCGATTCGCATATTGAAAACTGTTTTCTTATATTTGGATTTCTTGTCTATCTTCTTTCATCTCTCTCGGAAACTCATATTTGATACAATTAGAAAATATTCTATTATTTCTCTATCCACAAATCAATATATAATCTAGATGGATACATATCACATATATAGTATACTTAATACTATATTATTATATATAAATGTATAGTATTATTACACCTATATTATAATTCTGCGTAATATATATTTTACATATATTTCCCTATTTATATCGTTTTTAGCGTACAATCTTGAATACTTGAACGGTCGATTCTTTTGTTTTCGTCTTAGCTCTTATCTTTGCTAACTAAAAATAACTAATAAGTGAATATAATATTAATAACCATAACGAATCTAATGGCTATAACTAATAATTAATTCCTTTTTTTTTTGAATAATTAAATTTAGAATGAAATTATTTCGAATATTATAATGTAAAATATTAATTAATGTAATTAATATGTATTAATTATATTCTATATATATCGAATACTAGAATAAGATTCTACTTTAATTAGTAAGTTATAGTAATTTAATTACTAGATTCTCTTTAAAATTCTAACTAGATAAGATAGAAAATGAAAATATTTAATGTAATAAAAATGTAATAAAATTAATAGTTTAGTTTATATACTAATTTAATAGTATTAAAATAACTATTAAAATATTTTAATATTAAAGAAATAGACAATAGAATTAGATTAGTAAAAAAAAAAAGAATTTTGAATTTCAAATATCATTTAAATTCAAAAATCAAAAAGAATCTTACTATCTAATTAACTAAATTAAGCTAATTAAGATATTGATTATTGATAATCATGTATTTGCTATGATAAATAGATCAAAATTATATATTGCTATATTAATATATTAATTAATATATTAATCGGTATATTAATTGTTATGTTCTATAATATTCAAATATCCGATATTTATTTGAAATTCTATTATATAGTTTTTATATTAATAGAAATTATTCTAGATTCATAGTAATTGTGAAGAGTTAAGAGTGAACAGTTAATAGCTAAGATTTAAGATTCCAGTAGTTTACTAAATTCCTATGTGTGTCCAATTTATGTTATGCGAGCCCGCTTAGCTCAGAGGTTAGAGCATCGCATTTGTAATGCGAGGGTCATCGGTTCGACTCCGATAGCTGGCTTTTTCCATATGTTTGATTTTTTTTTTTTTGCATAGTTGATAATATGAAATCAAAGAAATTGAAAAGGCTTCTTCCCCCTTTCCCAAAGGGCACTGATCTATTATCTCATAAGAACTTCCAATTATAAAAAAAAAATTGGAGGAGTTTGATCTATGTAGACCAAATCAATCAAGAAAAGAACCCTTAAACTTAAAAAAGATTTTCTATTTTCTATTAATTTTATATTAATTTTAATACGATATATTATATAATATATATATATAATATATTAAGTTAAGGCCCGGATATTGATATACAATTTATCTAATTATTCTTTCGAATTTTTCTTTGGAATACAATACTTCAATAAATTTTGATTAATTTATTATTTTTCATTTTAATTATATTTTTCATTTTTCTATTTATCATTTAGTTTAGTTTAATTTCATTTAGGTTTCTGAAACTTTATAAGGAGTCTTTATGTCGCGTTACAGAGGGCCTCGTTTCAAAAAAATACGTCGTTTGGGGGCTTTACCGGGATTAACTAGTAAAAAACCTAGAGCTGGAAGTGATCTTAGAAATCAATTACGCCCCGGTAAAAAATCTCAATATCGTATTCGTTTAGAAGAAAAACAAAAATTGCGCTTTCATTATGGTCTTACAGAACAACAATTACTTAAATACGTTCGTATAGCCGGAAAAGCAAAAGGGTCAACAGGTCAAGTTTTACTACAATTACTTGAAATGCGGTTGGATAACATCCTTTTTCGATTAGGTATGGCTTCAACTATTCCTCAAGCCCGGCAATTGGTTAATCATAGACATATTTTAGTTAATGGTCGTATAGTAGATATACCAAGTTATCGATGCAAACCCCGAGATATTATTACAGTGAGAGATGAACAAAAATCTAAGTCTCTGGTTCAAAATTATCTTGATTCATCCTCCCGTGAGGAATTGCCAAAACATTTGACTCTTCACCCATTCCAATATAAAGGATCAGTCAATCAAATAATAGATAGTAAATGCGTCGGTTTGAAAATAAATGAATTGCTAGTTGTAGAATATTATTCTCGTCAGACTTAAACACAACTAAAATAAGAAGGATTCGGACAATTTTGCCCTTCCTTTCACTGATATAAAGAGACCCTCAGGAAGGCGTTTTATCCGGGGATTTTTTCCCACTCATGTATCATAGATTGATAGGGAGATCTTCATTCCTTGTCCATTCTTTCCAGTATAATCCATACCGCAGAAATTAGGATTAGGAATAGAGAAGCCATATGTATAACTGTTGGAATAATGGTATGCATTGTTATTTGATATATTGCGATCAATAACATTGGTGAATTAGGTTGAAGGGTACGGAAAGAGAGGGATTCGAACCCTCGGTAAACAAAAGCCTACATAGCAGTTCCAATGCTACGCCTTCAACCACTCGGCCATCTCTCCTGCATAATGATTATGGTTCATAAACCGAATGAATAGTGATTCATATTTAGGTTTTTGGATAGGTGCGTACACTCTATTTTAACTATAAAAGAAAAACGCTGCCAAACCCTTATTCAAGGCTGGCGGGGGATAAAAATAATTTTGTGAGACAAAATATTTAAACCAATAAATATAAGGTATCTATTCATGTTTACAAAGAAGGCACTCCCGACTTTATTTTTGAATATTTATACCGAATTAAATCCCTGAATTGGAACGACTCCACCGATTGATCCATTTTTTTAGACTATGTTTAATGGCTACTTTTAGATCATGATTATATTTAGTTTAGACTCTTATTCTATTTTCATAAAAATTCTAAAATGACTTTCCAATTTTAGATCTTTCAACAATAACCCCTTACCCCATAGATTTATTTCAAATTCATGAAACGCCCAGGAATCTTTATATTTGATTGTATAGCGTATATCCGTTATATACACAACACAAAACGGGCGGTTATTCTATTTTCATCCATCATAGAACGATTATTCGATTCTTTTTCCTCTTTGGATCATAATTCAATCAAAACTTTTCGAATTATCCTACAGATTAGGATATAAATTCGTTCATTCTTCAACTTTGATGAAATCAGAATAGTTTCCTATATTCTTATAATACTATATTTAAATGTAAAATTTAATTTACATTTGGATGAAATCCAATCGGCTTCAAATATTTCTTAGTTTTTATTGATTCCTGTCAAAAAGAAACAATTTGAGTCGAAGTTTAATTTTACTGTGTGTGTTTTTATGTTATTTCGTATTGTAAAATTCCGTTGTTTGTGAGATTATTTTCTCACAAAAGGTAATTAAAAGAAATTATAGAATGACTTTCTGCCTATGTCTAGATCTCGAATAAATGGAAATTTTATTGATAAGACCTTTTCAATTGTAGCCAATATCTTATTACGAATAATTCCGACAACTTTGGGCGAGAAAGAGGCATTTGCCTATTACAGAGATGGTGCGATTTGATTATTATATTTTTTATTTATTTATTTTAAAATTTAATTTAGTTATTTATTTTATTTATATATTCTTTTTTTTTTTTTTTACCACTCTTAGTCTTCTTAGGAGGAAGACACATTATTATTCGGGATAGAAAGAAAAAAGATTATTGAAATAAATCTACGCTTGTTGAAGGTGAAGTTTGTAAATAAAACGAGCCCTTCTGTCGTGTATCCCCGATTAATGCAACCTCAAATGCTTCAATTGTCGATTCTAGAGTATTGAGCGAAAGGTTATACCTATGGTATGGGTTAAGTCAAACTCACTCCATTAGTACCAATAGGAGGCATAGAGGAAGAGGCACTACTCCTAGGAATCAACAACACGAAAACTTTGTTATAAATTATCCCTTTTCCTTATCAGGATCGGGACTACGAAGAATGGTTGGGACAACAAACATCCATCTAGTTTGTGTTTTGGATACCCGTATAACCATCGAAGACTGTTGAAGTGACTTATTCCTGAAAATTAAGATGCGTTTAAGACAAAGAAATTATTGGAGTCACTTTTTTTATCTAGTACCAACATACTAGATGTTAAGGAAAGATCTTTTACAAGAAGGTTGGCTAGAGATTTTTTGTAAAAACACCAGCCCTGCTCAGTTTATAATGAGAATATTTAAATCTTTTTTGATTCCATGTATTATTCTGATTATGTACATAAAGGAGGAGCCGTATGAGATGAAAATCTCATGTACGGTTCTGAAACGGAGATTCTTTAAATCGAATGACGACCGTAACGGATGTCCGCTCAATCCGAAGGAAATTATGCAGAAGCTTTACAGAATTATTATGAAGCTATGCGACTAGAAATTGATCCCTATGATCGAAGTTATATACTCTATAACATAGGCCTTATCCACACACGAAACGGAGAACATACGAAAGCTTTGGAATATTATTTTCGTGCACTAGAGCGAAACCCATTCTTACCACAAGCTTTTAATAATATGGCCGTGATCTGTCATTACGTGCGACTATCTTCACTATAGAAATAAAAAGGGAATAAAAGAGCAAATCTATTAATAATTACTAGAAAAAATAGGCTTTCTACATATGTATCGTCCAAAACAACGATTTTTATCAGCTGTAGCAAAGAAATAAACTTCATAGAATTTGAGATATGAATATGAAGAAATAGGTATGCCTAAATAATTCTATGGATAAAGGATCTAATTGATAGAGAAAGCGCCGTAAAGATCAATTCGCGAGGTTTTGGGCCCATAATACGGACTGCTTATTTATGTCATGATATGAGATAAAAGTTAGGAATCAACTTATGTAATAGAGTTGATCCCCTAAGGTATTGAGCAGCGGTGTAGCATCAGATCCCAAAGATAGTAAGCCTTTTCCTTCTTATAAAGGAAAGTCTTTTTCACAGATTCTATAGAAATTCATATATGAAACCGAGATAGTTACCTTTTTAGAAAACTCTAATAATAGTGAAGATGCCTATGCACTTTATGAAGGTGGGAGAAAAGAGAAAACTGATTAAATTAGTAAGTAAAACTCAAGTTTGAAACTTATAACCATAACCTCTTTTTCTTTTGGTTAACTCGAGAGAAAAAAATGGGATAGATCCACGGATCCACGATAAATCTCATTCAATTAGATATGGTAGATTAAAAAAGGGACGCCAAAAGAACTTGACGGCTGAGCCGTATGAGGTCGGAAACTCTCAAGTACGGTTCTAAGGGAAGGAATTTACCCACCTATTCCGACCGGGGAGAACAGGCCATTCGACAAGGAGATTCTGAAATTGCGGAAGCTTGGTTCGATCAAGCTGCCGAATATTGGAAACAAGCTCTAGCGCTTACTCCCGGTAATTATATTGAAGCGCAGAATTGGTTGAAGATCACAAGGCGTTTCGAATAATAATATCTTTTTTTTTTTATTTTATTAATTACTATAAATATTATATTATTTATATTTAATTTAATATTATTTATTTAATTTAAGTTTAGAATTTTGATATTTCTTATAATCATATATTTGTTATAATTAATTGTTTGTTGTATCGATCAGTCAAATAAAACGAATCGTTTCTCTAGGAAGAACCCAATCACAAAATTTCATTATATCCCTTCTAAAATCGTTCTATTTCGTCTAGTATTTCGTAGGGATAAACAATATAGAGATAAAATAAAAAATATATTTCTTTTCAGCAATTAAAACTAATAAAAGAGAACTTCGAATGACTAAATAGAAATACTAAAATGTCTCTTAGTAATGACTAATGACTGTTCACGCGGTTTGGAATAGAGTATATAGTAATATGTTCTACGT